AAGTAAAGTGGCCGATAATAGGTGCTAAATTGTAAATTTAGTTAAGGAAATTTCCCTTTACTATAATTACTTTCAGGCTTAGTAGTTTAAAAAATGTAAGATTGCAAATCTTAAGATGGTCAATCCTTAGGCTTAATAGTTCTGATTTTTTTTNCAATTTCTATCAAACAGTAAGACACAAATATATATATATANNGGTGTTTTGTGCACGTAGGATTTTGATTCCTAAGGAGGAATTTACATTTCATATATAATATATATATAGGGACGAGGTGCCTGATAAAAAGGATTACGTTGATACTGTAATTATGTAGATAATACCCTCGTCTGGATAAGGCATAAGAGAACTAAAGCTTAAGAATTTCTTATTTTCGGCTTTGAAGGCTGGTAGTTTAGTTAACTTAAAGCTTTACAAAAATAGCAGGGGGAGTAAAACGTTAAATCTTATCGATAAGACCGCTAGAATTTCTATGTTTTTAGATTTCACTTCTGAGGGGAACAAAAGGGAGCTTATAGTAATTTTAAAATAAAAATAGACTGAGAGACATGAAGATGAAACGAGAGCCAAGATGATGAAGGGGGGTAAAGTATTTATTTCTAGAGATATTCATTTGATGAAAAACCCGAGGAAGGGGGGGAGCCCGGCTAAAGAGAGGAGGCTGAGTGAAATTGAAATCTTATAGATTAGTCCGGTGTTATCACTTATTTGAGTTAGGGAAAACAACCCCCTCTGTTGTAATAGGGCTACTACAAGATAAAGGATAATTAAGTAAGTGACATAATAAGTTGATACTAAAAAAAATCTGGTTATGTTAATCATAAGCCAAGATAAATGTCCAATAGAGGAAAAAGCTATAATTAGGCGGAGATTGGATTGGCTGACCCCTCCTAGCCCTCCAATAACTGCTCTGACAAGGATAAAAAAGGAGTTCGTAAATTGGGTTATAATTAGTCCTAGAAGAGGTCCAATTTTTTGAAAAGTTATTAAAAGGGCTAAGATTTTCCATGATATAGACTTAGAGATACTCACCAATCATATATGAAACGGGGCTGCTCCAATTTTAATTAATAGGGCAAGAGGGATCAAAAACGAAAATGACTGATTTAATGTACTCGCTAAAAAGATCACTGAGGCTACCGATTGAATTAAGAAATATTTCAGTCTATTTTCCTTTCTTTCTTCAATTATAATGGGGACGAATCTTAAAGAATTTATTTCTATTCTAATCCACAAACCCAACCAGGAGTGGGCAGATATTATAAGGATATAGGAAAAAAATAAGCATAATCATTTAATCATTTAAAGAGAGACTCCTCTATCATTGGGGTATGAGCCCAGTAGCTTAACTTAGCTTACCCTTTAACTCAGCCAAGAGAGAAAGACTCCCCCCCCCCCNNGAGAACGCTTCATTTATGAAGCAGTTTGAGGGAGGAGTTTTTCTCGGAGGCTAAACTAAAGTTTAGTATGTAGCTCTATTCAAATAGTACACAAAACCTATCTAATGATAAACTAAACTTTATGTCAGCTATCGTGAAAACTGCGGTATCTATCAAGATCAATTTACGAGTCATTTCAAGTGGACTTGTCGGCACAGGGGGGTTGAAATCTTCATTTTAGAAGTTTTTGGGAGCTAAAACTGGGGTGAGCCGAATTTGGATTTCTCATACTTTAAGGGAGTATGTTGAACAGGGTCATTTTTCGGAATAAACTCAACAGACCCCTCATTAATGTTGAAAAAGTGACATACAAAATTCCCTAAACGTAATGTTTAAGCTGATTTTTAGTGATTTTAGGGGTTTTTGGACCCAAAATTTTAAACTAATTTACGTATATAGAACGTCATTTAAATCATATTAAATAATAAAAATAATTTTATAGAATATGTTWAYASGNAGTGTTAGGATAAACATACTACTAGTATGTTTACAACTATATTAAATTTTAAACCCTCTTAGGAGGGTTTTATTAAATGAGATAATGATTTTATTTACCCAGGAACAACAAATCTTCCAGGGTAAATAAAATCAATATCTCTGTGTCGTCAAAGAAACCCTCCTAAGAGGGTTTAAATAAAATTTAATATATATATAAATGATATTAATAATTTACATTCACCGCTCTTTTATTATTCTAATAAAAGAGCGGTGAATGCAATATACAGGACGGTATATATTATAATAGCAATATATGTATGCAGGCTTAACTCCATAGTAAGACCCCTCTCAGACATGTGGGACTCCACCCACATGTCTGAGAGAGGGGGGGGATCTTACTACGGAGTCAGCCTGCACATATGTATGTACATACATATTTCACTACGACAGAGCTTGATTTCACCTTAATGTTATTTTGGTTCATATAAGATGAAATGTATCTTAATTAGTTCATCTTTTATCGAAGATTTAAGGTTCATAGGGGTGGGTTAGTTCCCTATTTTCCTTTAAGTTTTGTTTTTTTCCTGGTCATATAGATATATATATCAAATCCAGTATTCAATTAAATTTTTGCAAATCATTTATCACCTATTCTGTGTAGATTATTTAACCTAGTCTAATAAGATTCTGGTTGCCATTCCTATTTAGTGATCATTCCCGGGTATTAGTTGATATTTATCTCAATCTCATATTAATTAAGTATTCAAAATTAATATAATGAAGTTCATTTCACATCAAGTTTCATATTGAGTCAGGTCCATTTATTCAACGTTCCCTGGAATTTGGGGTCGATTTTTCCTATTAAACTATTATTTAGTGGTGGGTCCACTTAATAAGGCGGCTAGAGAATGGGTTTCGGCCGCTTGCAGGCCTTACTGCTTTTTTATTTCTTCGTATGCTACTTGTGCCATCGGTTCCACATATTCAACCTTACTGCTTCATTAACAAGTAGTCAACACAAGGCACAATTATCCTTTTTTTTCCGATCGCTCTAGTACTCCCCTTTATATTTGTATTCGGGTCTCTCACTCTCCTACTTTGTGGGTCTGAGTGAAAGTTTGATTCTAGCTGGGCTGTTTACTTTTTCTTCGAGTCATATGCAGGATATCTATTCAAATTAGTGGTGCAGTGATTGATATTATTATCTATTTCTTAGGGGTAGCGATTGATAAGATAGGGGGATCATTCTGTGCCAGCATCCGCGGTCATACAGTTTCCTAAAGTAAACGTTTTAGGGTAATAGGGGAACTTTGAAACAAGAGTGTGTTACTTCAACAGGGGTGAAATCTGCATATACCATGAATTTTTTGGTTAAAGTACCTTTTAGGTGGTCAAATGACTAGGATTAGATACCCTATTAGTCCACTCTTAATTAACCTGGGTAGTAGTATCGAAACCTAAAGAATTTGGCGGTTTCTAAACCTACTAGAGGAACCTGCCCCATAAACGACAATCCACGAAAAAATTCACCCGGGCTAGTTATGCAGCTTATATACCGTCGTTTAGAGGACTAAATAAATAGATCCTCTTAAAAGCTTAGGCTAATAAATCAGATCAAGGTGTAGCTCATGCCCGGGAGAGGGTGGGTTACAATGAAAATTCATACGGAGCTTTTATTTTATGATAGAAAAGAAGGCGGATTTAGAAGTAAGACTTAATATACTGAAAAAGGCTCTCAGAAATGTACACATCGCCCGTCGCTCTCTTGTCCGAAGAGATAAGTCGTAACAAAGTAGGTGGACCGGAAGGTCTATCTCGAAAGAGGGGAGGGAGTTTGAATAAACATCTTATTTACATTAAGAAGATACTTAGAGTACTCCTTAAATTTTGGTTTATATCATTATTTAAAATAATATTATATGAGTAAAAGAATTGAACTTTATCCACAAAAAAGTACTGAGAAGGAAAGTCTTGCCAATTTTAAAGAATTTATTTATTATACCTTTTGTATCAGGGTTTATTCAATTTTGACCACTATTGTCAAGTCCCGAAATAAGGTGATTTATGTTAATTAAAGATGATTGTTTCATAACTCTCTTAAAGATTAACATCGGTGTAAAAAATATTTCGTACCTATATATCTGGTTGGCAGAAGACTCCTTTAGGGTACTCCGGAAGGAAGATTTTCTAGGGGACGAGCTCTAGAAAAAATTATATCAAATTATTACCAGCGATATGARTAGGCTTAAAAGTTGCCAGGGTGTAATAACCAGGGTCGTTTAAATAATAATTTAAAGTTGATTAATTGAATCTAGCCGATGCTTATTATTAACATTGAGCAGTCATAATGATAAAATTAGTATATGTATAAAAATGCAATAGAATCTATTCCAAAAATTTTGGAAGGAATTCGGCAAAACTTGCCTCCGCCTGTTTAACAAAAACATCGCCTCCTAACTTTAGGAGGTCGAGCCTGCCCACTGATTAGTTAAAGGGCCGTGGTATACTGACCATGCGAAGGTAGCATAATCATTAGCCTTTTGATTTGAGGCTGGAATGAATGGTCTGACGAGAGGCAACCTGTCTCCTTAATTAACTTGAATTTAATCTTTAAGTGAAAAAGCTTAAATAGCCTTGGAGGGCGATAAGACCCTATAGATCTTTACATCCGGTTCTTTCATCTAACGGTGGGTAATCAGGTGGAAGAGGAGGATGTTTGGTTGGGGCGACGTCGAGGAGAGAACAAACACTCGAGAATATACATACATCAATAAATGATCATTGATCCTTAGATGAACATAGAGTAAGTTACCTTAGGGATAACAGCGTAATTCTTTTTGAGAGCTCAAATCGACAAAAGAGTTTGCGACCTCGATGTTGGTTCAGGGACCCTATTTGGTGCAGCAGCTTAATCAGGTAGTCTGTTCGACTATTAAACCCCTACGTGATCTGAGTTCAGACCGGCGTAAGCCAGGTTAGTTTCTACCCCCAAGACAAATTCATCCAGGATAGTACGAAAGGACCTCCTGGGATTTTATATCAACTTGGCAGATAAATGCATTAGACTTAGGATCTATTTATGAGGATACCTTAGTTGATAGCATGGGCATAGATGATTTATTTTATTTTTCTTCAAATAATTATGGTCTTAGTCTCAGTCGCTTTTTTAACACTATTAGAACGAAGGGTATTAGGTTACATTCAACTACGTAAGGGCCCTAACAAGGTGGGATTCGCGGGGCTACTACAGCCGTTCTCCGATGGAATTAAACTTTTTTGTAGGGAACTGTCACTTCCACTGGTCTCTAACTTTATACCCTATCTTATGGCTCCCGTGTTTAGCCTATTTCTTTCTTTTTTCTTATGGACATTAATTCCATTCATATCTTACGGTGCGAAATTTAGTCTATCATTCCTCCTGGCCATTTGTGCTATAAGAGTGGGAGTTTATAGCATTATAGTAGCCGGTTGATCTTCTAATTCTAAATATTCTTTGCTGGGAAGAATCCGGGCAGGAGCTCAAACCATCTCTTATGAAGTAAGCTTAATTATCATTATCCTCTCTCCGCTAATATTATCTAAAACTCTCGATTTAAGAAGATATTTAGTCAAGTCTTCTTATTCGGGGTGACCTCTATATCTGTGCTTTCCTTTAGGGGTCTGTTGATTCATTACAATCCTGGCAGAAACTAACCGGACTCCATTTGATTTAGCCGAAGGAGAGTCTGAGTTGGTGTCAGGTTTCAATACGGAATATATAGGAGTTGGGTTCGCGCTTATTATATTATCTGAATACGCCAGTATTCTCTTCATATCTCTATTGTTCAGTGTGGTTTTTGGGGGGATAAGCTTTTTAATATTTTCTGCTGTTGTATATTTTTATCTTTGAAGACGGGGTTCTTACCCTCGTTACCGATACGATAATTTAATATATTTATGCTGAAAGAGTCTTCTACCGGTATCTTTAATATTTCTTTGTTTATACTGGGGCCTTTGTCAAGGCGGTTAAAATTAAAGATCCCTGGTTGTATGATCAACCCCATTCTGCTTTCAAAACAGATGCTCTAGTAAGCTAAGGGACCATATTAAATGATTTTGTCGTTTACATTAATTATAACAGGAGTAAATAGAAAATAGGAGAAATAGAGGCACGTGAGAATCTGACCTAAAACAATATAAGGTTCTTCTACAGGTCGTGCTCCGATTCAAGTAAGTAGCAAGAAAACTGAAACCCACGATCAAAACAGGGGTTGAGCCATAGAATAAAATTCAAGGCCTCGGAACTTGGGCTTAAATGTAAAGGGTAGGGAAATAAGAATGAGAATAGAAGAAACGAGCGCAATTACTCCGCCTAATTTATTCGGAATGGATCGGAGGATAGCATATGCAAATAGGAAATATCACTCCGGCTGAATATGGGCTGGAGTAACCAGTGGGTTGGCGGGAATAAAATTGTCTGGGTCCCCGAGCAGATAAGGGTTAGTTAGGGAAAGTGCTACTAGAAGAAAGACAAGAATCATAAAGCCCACGGTATCCTTAATAGTGAAGTAGGGGTGAAAAGGGAGCTTATCAACATTGGCGTTAATCCCTAGAGGATTATTAGAGCCTCTTTGGTGAAGAAACAAAAGGTGGATTATGGTCAAACCGGCAACTAAAAAGGGAATCAAAAAATGAAAGGTGAAGAAGCGTGTGAGAGTGGGGTTGTCGACGGCAAACCCCCCTCAAAGCCATTGAACCACATCATTCCCGATGTAGGGAACCGCCGATACTAGATTTGTAATTACAGTAGCCCCTCAAAAGGACATCTGCCCCCATGGGAGAACATACCCCAAAAAGGCGGCGGCTATCACTAGGAATAGTAGGGCGATTCCGGTTATTCATGTCTCAAAGTAGTGGAAGGAGCCATAGTATATTCCTCGACCAATATGAAAATAAATGCAGATAAAGAAAAAAGAGGCGCCATTAGCGTGAATGGTTCGAAGAAGCCACCCATAATTAACGTCTCGACAAATGTGGGCAACTCTAGAGAATGCTAGATCAACTCTTGCAGTGTAATGCATAGCTAGAAAAAGTCCAGTGATGATTTGAATGATTAGACAGAGTCCTAATAGGGATCCGAAGTTCCATCAAATAGAGATATTGGCCGGGACAGGCAGATCGACTAGAGCAGAATTAACAATTTTCAGGGTAGGTTGTGTCTTACGTAAAGATAACATTTTAGTAGCCAAGGCCTGATGGGCCTAAATTATGGATCGAAGGGGTTTTTTATTGATATTCAAAAAATCGATAACCAGCAAGAGAGCTAAAAATAAATAAACTACTACGAAGCAATAGGTGAGGAGAGCAATATCTCCGACATTAAAGTTGATAACCATGTAGTCAGTGGGGCGTTGGTGGCCCAGTGAAGTGCTCGTTAGCATCTCGCTGTTAGTTAGGATTAGTAGAAAAATGACAACTGTGGGTAGCGTTCAGAGAAAAGAGGTCAATCTAATATTAAACTTTTCGTTAGCACTCAGGGAGGAGACATAAATAAACATTACAAGGATTCCTCCTAAGAAAATTAAAAATAGAATTAAGGAAATTCACAGAGAAATATTTTTTAAAGAGATGCAAATTAAGAGAGTTTGGGCAAAGAGGGATATAATAAAGGCGAGCGGGTGATTGAGCAGGAGTATGAATATAGAAATAACAACAATAAATCTTAGCACATCAAAAGGTAGTTTAATAAAAATATTAACTTTGGAAGTTAAAGATGTTCATTATTCTTTTGAAGACTGAGAGATTCCTCTAAATTTGGTTTACAAGACCAATATTATTTTTTAATTACACAGTCAATTTTAATAATCTATTTATCCCTTCTCTTAGGAATATTAATCTTTTCTTCAAGAAGTAAACACCTCCTAGTGACTTTACTTAGATTAGAGTTCCTAATTCTTTTACTATTCAGACTTCTCGTATACTCAAATTACATAAGAATAATAAACGCATTTATTTTCCTTAGAATCACAGTTTGTGAGGGAGCTTTGGGGTTGTCGGTTTTAGTGTCTTTAGTGCGATCATCTGGTTCAGATCAAGTGCAATTTCTAAATGAATAAGTGATTTTTTACTTCAGGTTTAGCATACTTAACACTCACATATAGATTAATACTCGAATTTCATCTAGGGTGGGGAATCATCCTTCTGACTTTGAGTTCAGGGGTGTTCTTTTTGATAATCATTAGACTCAAGCCTAACTGGCCTCTAACTTATAGAGTTATTTTATTGAGCCTTCTCATTTTTTTGTGGTTGACTTTTACTGCCCAGTCATTTATCGGGTTTTATATTTTTTTTGAATGCTCTCTAATTCCCACAGTTATTTTAATTCTCGGTTGAGGCTATCAACCGGAACGGCTACCTGCTTCTTATTATTTTCTGTTCTATACACTTCTTTCTTCTCTACCCCTCCTCTTTGTAATTGTCACTCATACAAGTATTTACTCATCATCTATTTTGCAATTTTGGGATGACTTTAGAGACAGTATAATTTTTTTGTTAGTAATTCTGCCATTCTTGGTCAAGCTTCCCATTTATTTCACTCATATTTGACTCCCCAGGGCCCACGTAGAGGCACCTGTTACTGGGTCTATGGTGCTAGCTGCTATTCTTTTGAAATTAGGTGGCTACGGCCTTTATTTAGTTCAAGGGCTAAACATATACAGTGAAACCGCAGTAATAAGAATTTGCATGTTAGGGGGAATTTACAGCTGTTTAATCTGTCTCCGACAATCTGATGTTAAATCTTTAATTGCTTATTCCTCTGTAGCTCATATATCATTTGTTATTTTAGCTACATTAATATCTGGTTATTACCTCAATATTAGATCAATTTTAATGATGGTTTCTCACGGAATCTGTTCTTCTGGGTTATTTTACTTGAGTTATATATTTTATACACGCATTTGAAGTCGGAGCTTCTTGTTGACTCGTAGAACAATTTCACTTTTGCCGTACCTATGTTTTTGATGACTCGGTCTTAGATTCTTCAACATAGGACTCCCCCCGTCGGCTAATTTCTTTTCCGAAATATATTTCTTTATTGGCGTCTTTAGTTTAGATTGGTTGATAGTGGCCCTATCCGGAATTTTATGTTTCTTTTCATCTTGCTATTGCGTTTACCTCTACTCTAGTACCAGCCACGGGGAGAGTCTTTATATCTCTAGCTGGTTAGATTATAGTTTGCGAGAATATTTAATCAGAAGAGCTCACTTCATTCCTTTATTGGGAATCATTTTTCTTTACTGTTATAGTTTAAAAGAATATTAGTTTGTGGAGCTAAAGGAGAGTATTTCTGACAGTATTGTTATACTTTGTATTAGGTTATATGTTATTAAGCATTAGAGCGGTGGCTTTATGTTGCTCATTTGTATTATTTACATTAGATGAGGTTTATTTATTCAAGATATCTCTATTGTATTTAGATTACCAAGTGTGTTCAGACTGATTAGGTATATCATTTATTTTTTTAGTGCTCCTTATCTCTTCTCAAGTATTAATTTACTCTTCCTATTATATGAACGAGGAGGTTTTTATAGGTCGTTTTATGTATATACTGTTAGGATTTATTTTATCCATGATTTTGCTAATTGTTTCATCGGACGGACTGAGATTAATATTAGGCTGGGACGGGCTCGGTATTACTTCTTACCTTCTAATTATATTTTACAAAAATTATGCTTCCTCTTCTAGAGGAATAATCACAGTCCTAAGAAACCGGGTAGGAGACGTATTAATTTTATGATCATTGGGGTTAATATTCTATTCAAAAAGTTGGGATTATATATTTTTGAGATACTTTTCTTCATCAATCATAGTTTTCTTTATTGTGTCTTCTTTTACCAAGAGAGCCCAGCTCCCTTTTTCTGCATGACTACCTGCAGCCATGGCAGCCCCCACACCTGTCTCCTCGTTGGTTCATTCCTCTACATTAGTAACCGCTGGGATTTATTTAATAATCCGTCTATCACCTTCGTTCGAGAGAGGGGGGTGTTTCTTGCTTATCCTCGCAGGAGCCGTGACTTCATTTTTTTCGGGACTGGCTGCATTTGGGGAGAATGATTTAAAACGAGTGATTGCATTATCTACGTTAAGTCAATTAGGGGTGATGATATTCTCGCTAGGGTTAGGGCTAACATTATTTTGCTATTTCCATTTATTTGCTCACGCACTTTTCAAGGCCCTTCTTTTTATATGTTCAGGGGTAGTAATTCATTCATTGGGTGTACAGGACATACGTCGTATGGGGGGGGTCTCTAAAATACTTCCGTATACGAGTCATATCATTTTGGTATGCTCTTTAAGATTAATAGGATTTCCGTTTTTATCAGGCTTTTTCTCAAAGGACTTAATCATTGAATCTTCAGAAGAATCATTCATAGTTATTCCTAGTACCCTTATACTAATGTCATGTTTCCTGACAAGAGTTTATTCATCTCGAATCGCCCAAATATGCCTTTGTTCATACAATTACAATCTGAGTTGTCAGTATAGGGATGAAGAGGGGGACTACCTAATCCCCCTCTTTATTCTTTATTGGGGGGCCGTTGTAGGGGGTTATTTATTTTACTGGGGATTTTTAGGATACATAAGACCTATTTTAGGGGGATTTGAAAAAATTATACTCTTATGTTTCGTAGGGGCAGGGGTCACATTACCTTACTTTATTAAACTATATAATTTCAATTTAAGACATTGTCTAGGGAATATATTCTTTTTGCCATTCATTACAGGATACACTAGTTCAACCCCCTTGCGTGTGGGGGAACTTCTTTTCTATAAGGGGGATCAAGGGTGGGTAGAAGAAATAGGTCCCTCCCTAGTTTATGAGAATAGAATGTGGGGGTCATCTCTATTTTCATTCCTGTCATTCTCTCCATATAAGGTACTAATTTTAGGTTCCCTGCTGTCTGTACTAATTATTTATTTTCATAGCTTACCGAGAGCACAACACTGAAGATGTTGGGGCGGATTATTCCTGGAAATATTTAAAAGACATATGTCTGTCTATACATTGAAAATGTATTGTATTATCTATACTATATAAATAGGCAACGAGTAGAATTTAACTACCCGGTCGGAGAGTTAGCAGCTCCCTTCCTTCTTCTTGCCTCTTAGCAGGGGTGATCCCTCGCTCTTCAGTAACAATGAAGCGCTATTCATTAGCTTCTGCTAAAGAGTGAGGGCCAATAGGCCTAAATTCAGGTCGAAACTGGATTTGATATATCAATTCTTACTCTGAGAGAAGGAATATCCTCTTTTAGGATGCAAACCCAATGTTCTACCTAAACTATTCTCCTTATAGGGAAATCTTATAGGACCCTTACCTACTTAATTCATCTAAGGGCTCCTTCTTTTCATTCATAGAATAGCCCAATAATAAGGACAAAAGAAAAGAAAACAACTAAATAGGTTCCTATAGTTGAGACATTTAGAAATACTACCGGAAGAAGAAGGGTAATCTCTACATCAAAAATAAGAAAAACTAGAGTAATTACAAAGAATCGAATGGAAAAGGGGGTACGAGAAGAATTTAACGGGTCAAATCCGCATTCAAAGGGAGAGCTCTTTTCGCGATCGAGAGAAGCTTTTTTATTTACCAGGACCCCTAGAACTAATAAGATAAAAACAATAATTAAAATTCTCAATCAAACTAAAACAATTATCTTTCCCTAGCGGGTTCTCTTGATTGGAAGTCAAGTATAATATCTATACTAGAAAGATCTTATTCCCCTCATCAATAAATAGAGAGATAAAGAAACAATCAAACAACATCTACGAAGTGTCAGTATCAAGCCGCAGCTTCAAACCCGAAGTGATGTTGAGGGGAGAAGTAACACTTAGCGTGACGTACTACGCAAACGGTAAGAAAAACAGTACCAATAAGTACATGAAGGCCATGAAAGCCTGTCGCTAGAAAAAATGTAGATCCGTAAATTCTATCTGCAATAGTGAAAGAGGCTTCTATATATTCTAACCCTTGCAGTAATGAAAAGTATACTCCTAGAAGAACAGTCAGTAAAAGCCCTTGTAGACACTGATCAAAATTGTTCTCTATAAGTGCATGGTGGGCTCAGGTTACCGTGACTCCTGAAGCTAAAAGAATTCTTGTATTAAGTAAAGGTACTTGAAATGGGTTAAATCTCTCTACTCCAATTGGTGGTCATAGGGCTCCAACTTCAATATTCGGCGACAAACTTCTATGAAAAAATGCTCAGAAGAAGGATACAAAAAAGAAAACCTCAGAAATAATAAAGAGGATTATTCCCCATCGTAGGCCGAAGCCAACCTTACTTGAATGTATTCCTTGGAAAGTAGCCTCTCGTGAGACATCACGTCATCATTGATAGGAGACAATTATAATTGTAATTAACCCTGTGATAAATAACACTCTGTCAAAAGAGTGAAATCATTTGACCAGACCTGAAGTCATTACAAAGGCTCCTATGCCTGTGGCCAAAGGCCATGGTCTAACGTTAACTAAATGATAGGGGTGATTTAATTGATTCATTATTCTCTTGCGTAGAGAGTTATCAAAGTCATAAAGACATAGGACTGGATGACAGCGACAGAGAATTCTAGAATTAAAAGAATAACTTGCGCGAATACCACGACTATAGTGATATAAATACTTTCTATGGTGCCTTGGTCTCCTAGAAGAGTTAGAAGGAGGTGGCCGGCAATTATGTTGGCTGCGAGTCGCACCGAGAGAGTGATAGGCCGAATAAGGTTTCTAATAATTTCAATCAACACCATAAAGGGTATGAGGGGTGCCGGTGTCCCTAGGGGGACGAGGTGGGCCAAAGCACTTAAAGTCTGCTTAGCCCAAGCGTAAATAACAAAAGAGGCCCATAGGGGTACCGCCAATCTTAGGGTAATTGCTAAATGTCTGGTAGCAGTAAAAATATACGGAAACAAACCGACAAAATTATTGAATAGAATAAACAAAAAAAGAGCAATCACTAGAATGTTGGTTCCGATTCTAGCTGTCCCTATAAGCAGGGACATCTCTCGGTTTAATCTGTTTAAGACTCTTCTAGTCAAGAATTGAGCTCGTGAGGGGAGCAATCAAAAAGTCATCACTATAAATAAAAGAGGGGTGAGTATTCTCAATCAGTTAGATAAAAAAGAGGAAGTCGGATCAAATACTGAGAATAAATTCGTTATCATTTTCAATTTGGGCAGGCAATTTGATTCAATAGCGTCCTAGTAGGAGATATTGGTTGCGGCTGATAGAGGAAAAAAATTAGAGCCATAAGAATTCATAGGAGGAGCATGGTGGCAAAAAAGATTGTAATTCAAGGAAGCGGTATTATTTGAGGGATAAGAGATTGCCACTGGCTTCTTAAAGTTGACAACCTTATATTTATTACTAAACTAAATCTCTATTCCCATAGGGGGTAACTACCATAAGAAAGCTTAAGAGGCTACCGCTTAAATTTCAGCCACCCTATGAAATTTGTAATTCAAGTCATTTCAGGAAATCTCTTTCTCTAAGAGCCTCAATTACGATAGGTATAAAACTATGCCCAGAACCACAAATTTCAGAACATTGTCCGTAAAATACCCCGGGTATATTTACTAAGAGTCTGGACTGATTAAGTCGTCCCGGGACTGCATCCATCTTAATACCTAAGGATGGTACGGCCCATGAGTGAAGGACATCATCTGAGGTGATCATCATACGAATAGCTTGATTATACGGAACAGGGAGGCGATTATCAACATCGAGCAGACGGTATATACCAAGAGAGAGCTCATTAGAGGGGATTATGTAAGAGTCAAATTGAACATCATCAAAATCAGAGTATTCATAAGATCAGTATCATTGGTGTCCCGTCACTTTAATCGTTAGGGCGGGGTTATGAATTTCATCAATTAAATAAAGAAGGCGAATAGAGGGGAGGGCAATAGCTACCAGAATGACAGCAGGGATAATAGTTCAGACCGTTTCGATTGCTTGTCCATCAAGGAGATAACGATGAAGAAACTTATTGGAAAATAGCGCGGCTAGGAAAAATCCAACAAGTGAAGTGATAAGAATTACTACTAAAAGGGCGTGATCATGAAAAAAAATAAGTTGTTCTATGAGAGGTGAATTTCCATTTTGCAGACCCAGTTGGAATCATTGAGACATTTTTAAAGGGGTCTCCCCATCTTTGGAGCTTAAATCCAACGCATACTCGTTTCTGCCACTTTAAAATGTAGAAATTATAGTAATCTCTTCGTAAGAGTGGTCGGCAGGTGGGTGAGGGTGATTTCACTCTACACTTGATCTTAAGTTTAGTGAAAAAAGATTAATTCGTTTGGTAATTATAGCTTCCCAGACGCAAAAAATAAATATAAGTGTGGCAACTATAGATATAATTCTTCCTAATGAAGAAACTACATTTCATGAGGCATATGTATCCGGGTAGTCTGCATAGCGGCGCGGTATCCCTGCAAGACCTAAAAAATGTTGTGGGAAAAAGGTTAAGTTTACCCCTAAAAATATAATAAAAAAGTGCACCTTAAGAAGGAACTGATTCATTCTTAGCCCGGTTATAAGAGGGAATCAATGTACGAATCCTCCTATAATAGCAAATACAGCTCCCATTGACAAGACGTAGTGGAAGTGAGCAACAACATAGTAAGTATCGTGGAGTACGATATCAATTCTAGAATTCGAAAGGACAACTCCAGTAAGACCACCTACAGTAAATAAGAAGACAAACCCCAGGGCTCACAATATAGATGGGGTTATAGTAAGTCGTGTCCCGTGAAGAGTTCCGATCCATCTAAAAATCTTAATTCCAGTGGGGATCGCAATAATTATAGTCGCAGCAGTGAAATAGGCTCGAGTATCCACGTCTATACCTACAGTAAATATATGGTGGGCTCAGACAACAAAACCAAGAATCCCAATAGCAAGTATAGCGTAAATTATACCTAATGTACCAAATGCTTCCTTTTTCCCTCTCTCTTGACTAATAATATGAGAAACCATACCAAATCCGGGCAAGATTAGAATATACACTTCAGGGTGACCAAAAAACCAAAATAGATGTTGATAAAGAATAGGATCTCCACCACCTGCGGGATCAAAGAAAGAAGTATTTAAATTACGATCAGTCAACAACATAGTAATAGCCCCTGCCAATACAGGTAGAGACAAGAGTAAGAGGACGGCTGTGATCCCTACGGCCCATACCAATAGTGGTATACGGTCAATAGATATCGACTGAGGTCGTATATTAATAATAGTGGTGATGAAGTTTACGGCGCCTAAAATTGAGGAGGCCCCAGCTAAGTGTAGGGAGAAGATAGCTAAATCTACTGAAGGTCCGGCATGGGCAATGGCGGAGGATAAGGGGGGGTAGACCGTCCATCCGGTTCCTGCCCCTCTTTCAACCATAGATCTAGCTAAAAGGAGAGTTAGGGAAGGTGGGAGTATTCAAAATCTCAAGTTGTTTAGACGGGGGAAAGCTATATCAGGGGCTCCTAGTATAATAGGTACTAGTCAGTTACCAAATCCCCCAATCAGAATAGGTATAACTATAAAAAAGATTATAATAAATGCATGGGCTGTTACAATGACATTGTACACCTGTTCATCTCCAATTAGGGAGCCAAGTTGACCCAATTCTGCCCGAATAAGTATGCTTAAAGAAGTTCCCACTATTCCTGCTCAAGCTCCAAAAATAAAGTATAAGGTTCCAATATCTTTGTGATTTGTAGAATAAAATCAACGTTGCAT